GTTTCATTTCTTCTTCTGGAACAATCATCAAAACTTTTTTGATTATGGATCTACTACCAGAAATTCAATGCGTAATCTCAGCATTCAATGTGTATTCCTGAATAATCTCATTTTTCAATTATTCAACCATTTCATTTTACCAAGTTCCACGTTAGCCAGATTAGTCAACATTTATATGTTTCGATGCAACAACAAGATTTTATTTTTAACAAGTAGTTTTGTTGGTTGGTTAATTGGTCACATTTTATTCATGAAATGGGTTGGATTGGTATTATTCTGGATACGGCAAAATCATTCTATTCGATCTAATAAGTATCTTGTGTCAGAATTGAGAAATTCTATGGCTCGAATCTTTAGTATTCTCTTATTTATCACCTGTGTCTACTATTTAGGCAGAATGCCGGCGCCTATTGTCACTAAGAAACTGAAAGATAAAGAAACCTCAGAAACGGAAGAAGGGGGAGAAAGAAAGGAAGAAAGCGATGTAGAAACAACTTCCGAAATGAAGGAGACTAAACAGGAACAAGAGGGATCCACCGAAGAAAACCCTTCCCTTTTTTCGGAAGAAAGGGAGGATCTGTACAAAATAGATGAAACGGAAGAGATCCGAGTGACTGGAAAGGAAAAAACAAAGGATGAATTTCATTTTAAAGAGGCACGCTATCAAGATAACCCAGTTTACGAATATTCTGATCTGGAGACCCATCAAGAGAATTGGGAATTGGGAAGACTGAAAGAAGAGAAAAAGAAAAGAATGAATATGTGGGTTGAAAAAACTTTTGTCTCTTTTCTTTTCGATTTGAATCGATGGAATCGTCCATTACGATATATAAAAAATGATAAATTAGAAAATGCTTTACGCAATGAAATGTCACAATTCTTTTTTTTTACATGTACAAGTAATGGGAAACAAATAATATCCTTTACATATCCGCCCAGTTTATCGACTTTTTCGGAAATGCTAGAACAAAGAATTTCTTTATACATAATAGAAAAACTATACGACGAAGATCTTTATAATTCTTGGATTTATACTAATGAAAAAAAAAAGTGCAATTTGAACAATGAATTGAAAAGCCGAATCAAAATTCTAGAAAAAAAGAAGGGATCCTCTAGTCTGGATATGCTTGAAAAAAGAACCATATTATGTGATGATGAAAAAAAAAAAAAATGCTTGCCAAAAGCATATGATCCTTTTTTAAACGGACCATATCGAGGAACAAGAAAAAAATTAGATTCACGCGTAATCATGAATACTTATACAGATACAGAAGATTTAGTAGGATTTTTTTTTATAAATAAGATTCATGATCTACTTATTAATGATTCCGTAGAATTCCACCGTCAATCATTTTTGAATTCTAAAGAAGAAAAAGGAATTGATTCAGAAAGTCAAGCAAAATATTTGCAATTTGTATTTGATGTAATTACAACACATACAAAAGATCAAAAAACAATGAAAAAAGAATCTCTTGGAATTAGAATAGAAGAAGTCAGTAAAAAGGTTTCTCGATGGTCATACAAATTAACCGAGAATTTGGAAGAAGAGGAAGAAGAAAATGAGGAAGAATTGGAGGAAGACGATCATGAGATTCATTCAAGAAGAGCCAAACTTGTGGTAATTTATAACGATAATGATCAGAATACCAATTCTATTTCTAGTATTCTGAATACTAGTAACAATGAGAAAAACGATGATCAAATGGAAGAGGGAGAAGTGGCTTTGATACGTTACTCACAACAATCGGATTTTCGTCGCAATCTAATCAAAGGATCCATGCGCGCTCAAAGACGTAAAACAGTTATTGGGGACCTCTTTCAAGTAAATGTACATTCCCCACTTTTTTTGGATCGTCTAGACAAAATGTCTTTTTTTTCGTCTTTTGATATCAACGAAATAAAGAATAAAATCTTTAGGAATTGGATGGGTAGAGAACAAGAATCAGAATCCAAAATTTCCTATTTTGAAAATGACGATAAAAAAGAAGAAAAGGAGAAAGAGGAAAAAAGATATAAAAACGAACAGATAGAAATATCAGAAGCTTGGGATGCTTTTATATTTACTCAAGTAATAAGAAGTTTGATGTTAATAACCCAATCTTTTCTTAGAAAATACATTCTATTGCCTTCATTAATAATAGCCAAAAACCTTTTCCGTATGTTATTATTCCAAAATCCCGAGTGGGACGAGGATTTTAAGGAATGGAATAGAGAAATCCATATTAAATGCACCTATAATGGTGTTCAATTATCAGAAACAGAATTTCCCCAAGATTGGTTAATAGATGGTATTCAGATAAAGATTCTATATCCTTTCTGTCTAAAACCTTGGAGAAAATCTAAGGCACAATCTCATCATAGAGATCTAATGAAAAAAAAAGAGAAAAAAACAAATTTTTGTTTTTTAACAGTCTGGGGAATGGAAGCGGAACTTCCCTTTGGTTCTCCCCGAAAACGACCTTCTTTTTTTGAACCTATTTATAAAGAACTCCAAAAAAGAAAAAAAAAGGTGAAAAATAAATTTTCACAAGTTTTAAAATCTTTAAATAAAATAAATAAAAAAAGAAAATCCTTTCTAAAAATTAGAAAAGAAAAAACAAAAGGGGTCGTTCAAGTTATCAAACTAATAATGAATAAACTGGAGAAAGTAAGAAATCCAATTTTCTTATTTGAATTAAGGAAAGAAAAAGTATATGAACCGAACGAAAACAAAAAAGATTTCAAAAGAAATAATAAGATTCTTCGCGAATCGTCCGTAATAGAAAAAAGAATGAAAGATCTTTCTGATAAGACAATCAAAATCAGGAATCAAATTGAACAAACCACAAAAGACAAGAAAAAAAAAGAAATAGTTCTAATTTCTGATAATAAAGGATCGGGATCACAGAAACATATTTTGAAAATATTAAAAAGGAAAAATATCCGATTAATGCGTAAATCACACTATTTTATCAAATCATTCATTGAAAAGATATACAGAGATATTTTGCTATGTACCATTACTGTTTCTAAGATAAATGCACAACTTTTCTTTGAATCAACAAAAAAGATCTTTAATAAATCCATTTACAACAATGAAAGAAATCAAGAACAAGAAGGAATTGATGAAACAAATAAAAATACAATGAATTTTCTTTTGACTATAAAAGAATTTAAATCGTTTTCAAATACTGATAATACTACGAATAGCAATCAAGATTCCAATACTTATTGGAACTTATCTTCCCTGTCCCAAGCATATGTTTTTTACAAAATATCACAAAACCAATTACTTAATAAGTATCAACTGAGACCTGTACTGAAATATCAAGGGAGCTATCCTTTTTTTAAGGATAATTTCAAAGACTATTGTATGATACATGGAATATTTAACTCACATAATAACATTCATACGTATGTAATGAACGAATGGAAAAATTGGTTAAAAGGTCATTATCAATACGATTTATCTCAAAAAAGAAGGTCTCCATTAGTACCTAAAGAATGGCGAAATAGAATCAATAAACATCGTATGATTGAAAACAAGGAATCAAACCAATTGGATTTATATCAAAAATACCAATTTCTTTCTTCCATGAAAAAAAATGACTATGCAGCAAAGTCATTTATGAGTCAAAAAGAAAAATGGAAAAAACATTACAGATATGATCTTTTCTCATATAAATACATAAACCTTCCTAATTTATACATTTCTGGATCAACATTAGAAAGAAACGGGGACCAAGAAATTCCATCTCATTTCAATATATTGAAACCTGAATCATTTTATGTATTCGTAAGTATACCTAGTAATGATTATCTAGAAAAAGGATATCTTCTAGATAGGAATACAAATTTGGATAGAAAATATCTTGATTGTAGAATTCTTCATCTTTGTTTTAGAAAGAATATTGAGATCTGGACCGATGCACATATTGGTATCAAGATTCAGAAAGATACTAAGACTGAAATTAAGAATTTAAAAAAAATGGAAAAAAAAGATCTTTTTTTTCCTACAATTCATCAAGAGATCAAACCATGCAATCAAAAAAGTTTCTTTTTTGATTGCATGGGAATGAATAAAGAAAGGTTCTATGAGACCGTATCAAATCATGATACTATATCCAATCTAGAAACTTGGTTCTTCCCAGAATTTGTGCTACTTTTTGATTTATATAAAATGAAACCTTGGATCATCCCAATCAAATCACTCTTTTTTCATTTTTCTATAAATGAAAAAAGTAAAAGCATTAACGTAAATCCAAAGAAATCATCTAATAAAAAAAAAGATCGTGAATTAGGAAATTCCAAGCAGGAAGAGAATGAACAACAGGTCCAAGGAAATCTTATATGGAATCTACGAAAAATAAAAAAAGAAAATCAAAAAACTGTTGAAGAAGATTACGCAAGATTAGAAATGAAAAAGGTTCTAAAAAAGAAACAATATAAGAGCAAGAATGAAATGGAACTAGATTTCTTTTTGAAAAAATATTTCCTTTTTCAACTAAGATGGGCTGATCCCTTGAATAAAGAAATAATGAAAAATATCAGGATATATTGTCTCCTACTTAGACTAAGAAATCCAAAGGAAATTGCTATATCTTCGATTCAAAGAGGTGAAATAAATATAGATGAAATGCTGATTCAAAAGGACCTAGTTCTTGCAGAATTGATAAGAAAGGGAATCTTTATTATTGAACCAATTTGTCTATCTATACAAAGGAAGGGAAAATATATTATATATCAAACTATGGATATTTCATCGGTCGATAAGAAAAAGCATCAAACAAATAACAAATACACAAAAAAAAGATATATTGAGAAAGGGGGGTTTGAAAAATCCATTGCACGACACAGCAACATATTTTTGAGTGGAGACAAAAATCATTATGATTTACTTGTTCCTGAAAATATTCTATCTCCCAGACGTCGTAGAGAATTTCGAATTCGAATTTGTTTCAATTCCCGTAATTTTCATGTTGTGGATAGAAATACAAGATTTTGCAATGAAAACAAAATAAGAAACTGTGGACAATTTTTGAATGAGGACAAACATATTAATACAGATAGAAAAGATTTCATGAAATTCAAATTGTTTCTTTGGCCCAATTTTCGATTAGAAGATGTGGCTTGTATGAATCGCTATTGGTTTGATACCAATAACAGCAGTCGTTTCAGTATGTCAAGAATACATATGTATTCACAATTCAGAATGAATTCAATCCCAATGAAAAATGAAAAAAATCTATAGTGGGTTTCCTACATATTGTGTAACATATTTGGTAGATTAATAGATGAAAGCCAAAACATATACACTGTGTAACATTCTACTACATGATGCTGATTTCATAGTGTATCATAGTGTATCAATTTTCATTAGGAATAACGGAATCCTTTTAAGTAAAAAGAAATTGTTTTCTTTCGTGAATACATATATGTTTTGTATATTTGGATCAAATATACAAAACATAAACCACATAAAGAAAAAACAAAGTAGTATATGAATGAAATCCGATTTTGATGTATACTAGATGAAAATAACTGACATAAGAAATATTATTATTTTTCCTGATCCGTAAAATTCACAGAAAAGAAAGATAGAAATCTTAATTTATGGTCAAAAATTCATTCATCTCAGTTATTACACAAGAAGAAAAAGAAGAAAATAGTGGGTCTGTTGAATTTCAAGTATTCCATTTCACTAGTAAGATACGGAGACTTACTTCACATTTAGAATTGCACAAAAGAGATTTTTTATCGCAAAGAGGTCTACGAATAATTCTGGGAAAACGTCAACGATTATTGACTTATTTGTCAAAGAAAAAGAAAGTGCGTTATAAGAAATTAATGGATCAGTTAGATATTCGGGAACAAAAAACTCGTTAATTTAATTTGAATTTCTTATTTGAGTTTCTTATTATTTTCTTATTAGTTCAGTTATTCTTTTCTTTCTTTCATTCTTATTATTTTCTTATTAGTTCAGTTATTCTTTTCTTTCTTTCATTTTAAGAATCTCATGAAATAATGAATTAAGGAAAAAAAGATGACTGTACCGGCTACAAGAAAAGATTTCATAATAGTCAATATGGGTGCTCACCACCCATCAATACATGGTGTTCTTCGGCTGATCGTTACTCTGGATGGTGAAGATGTTATTGACTGTGAACCTATATTGGGCTATTTACACAGAGGTATGGAAAAAATAGCGGAGAACAAAACAATTATACAATATTTGCCTTATGTAACACGTTGGGATTATTTAGCTACTATGTTCACAGAAGCAATAACAGTAAATGCACCAGAACGGTTGGAAAGTGTTCAAGTGCCTAAAAGGGCCAGTTATATCAGAGTTATTATGCTGGAGCTGAGCCGTATAGCCTCCCATTTGTTATGGCTTGGCCCTTTTATGGCCGATATTGGTGCACAGACTCCCTTTTTCTATATTTTAATAGAGAGGGAATTAATATATGATCTATTCGAAGCCGCCACAGGTATGCGGATGATGCATAATTATTTCCGCATCGGAGGAGTAGCTGCGGATTTACCTTATGACTGGATAGATAAATGTTTTGATTTCTGTGATTCTTTTTTAACAGAAGTTGTTGAGTATCAAAAGCTCATTACGCGAAATCCCATCTTTTTGGAACGAGTTGAAGGAGTGGGTATTATTGGCGGGGAGGAGACAATAAATTGGGGTTTATCAGGACCAATGTTACGAGCTTCTGGAATCCAATGGGATCTTCGTAAAATTGATCGCTATGAGTGTTACAATAAATTTGATTGGGAAGTAAAATGGCAAAAAGAAGGCGATACATTAGCTCGTTATTAAGTAAGAATCGGTGAAATGCAAGAATCCATAAAAATTATTCAACAGGCTCTAGAGGGGATTCCTGGAGGGCCTTATGAAAATTGAGAAAACCGGCGTTTTCATAGGACAAAGGATTCCGAATGGAATAATTTTGAATATAGATTTATTACTAAAAAACTTTCACCCAATTTTTAATTGTTAAAACAAGAACTTTATGTAAGGGTAGAGGCCCCAAAAGGAGAATTAGGAATTTCTTTAATAGGAGTATAGTAGTGTTTTCCCCTGGAGATGGAAAATTTGTCCATCCGGTTTCATCAATTTGCAAATCCTTCCCCAGCTAGTTAAAAGAATGAAATTGGCTGATATCATGACGATACTAGGTAGTATAGATATCATTATGGGAGAAGTTGATCGTTGAAATGATAATTGATACGACAGAAGTACAAACTCTTAATTCTTTTTATAGATTAGAATCATTAAAAGAAGTCTATAGATTCGTATGGATTTTTGTCCCCATTGTGATTCCTAAGACAAGGATTACAATGGGGGTATTAGTCATTGTGTGGTTAGAAAGAAAGATATCTGCAGCAATACAACAACGTATTGGACCTGAATATGCCGGCCCCGTTAGGAATTCTTCAAGCTTTAGCGGATGGGACCAAACTACTTTTGAAGGAGGATCTTCTTCCATCTAGAGGTAATATTCATTTATTTAGGGTCGGACCCTCTATAGGGTTTATATCAATTCTATTAAGTTATTTAGTAATTCCTTTTGGATATCACCTTGTTTTAGCTGATCTCAGTATAGGTGTTTTTTTATGGATTGCCTTTTCAAGTATTGTCCCCATTGGTCTTCTTATGTCAGGATATGGATCAAATAATAAGTATTCCTTTTCAGGCGGTCTACGAGCTGCAGCTCAATCGATTAGTTATGAAATACCATTAACTCTATGTGTGTTAGCAATATCTCTACGTATGATTCGGTGGAACATGAACTCTTTTTTTTTATCTATTTTCTAGAAAATAGATAAAAAATGAATTGAGATTTCAATACTAGAAAATAGTAATCTAATTCATAGAATTCAATATGTAAATATGAATATAAAAGAAGAAAAGAAATATCTTTTTTATTAATGACTACTATCCCAGATACTTCATGGTCCGGAATTTTTCGGACTACAAGATCAAATCAGATTATAGAACAGGACTTAATAAGTAACGTTCAACAAATTGGGATTCATTTATCCACAGATTTTTATCTTCCTTTTGAACTCATTTCTAGAATTCTTTTAGTTTCTTTGATAGGTGCAATTACTATGGCTCGTCAATAATCTAATAGAATAAGAAAGAAGAACTTCCTTTTTTCAAATGAAAGAATGAAAATGGATTGAATCTCTTTTGTTTCAATCTACTGTTAATATCTTATTTTGTTCTGTCATTCTTCTAGTCTAGTCAACTGAATCGGTTTCATTGTTGTTCATATTGAAATCAATCGAGATAGATGAGGGATTTATCAATGATGTTAGAGCATGTACTTTCTCTAAGTGTTTCTTTCTTTTCTATCGGTATCTATGGACTGATCACAAGCCGAAGCATGGTTAGAGCACTTATGTGTCTTGAGCTTATACTGAATTCGGTGAATCTAAATCTTGTCACATTTTCCGATATATTTGATAGTCGGCAATTCAAAGGAGAAATTTTCTCAATCTTTGTTATAGCTATTGGGCTAGCTATTGTTTCGTCGATCCATCGTAACAGAAAATCAACTCGTATAAATCAATCGAATTTGCTGAATAATTAGTCAGAATTCTTCTATTTTCACATAGAAATCAAAACATAAGACTTTTAGATAGAATATTAGAAATAGAATAGAATTCTAATAAGAAGAAATAGAATAATAGAATATAAGATTGTTTTTCTTTCTTCTCTTTTTTCATATAGATTTCTTATTTAGAGTTACGAACTTATTCTATAACTAACCTAATCACAAACGTATTCATATGATATATAATATCTCATCATATCCTTAATTAAATTATCTTTCTATACATATAGAAAGATAGTAAATTTCACATGAATTGAATTCGTAAACTCATATTTCATGATTATTTAAATGGAAATCAAAGTATCTTGGCCCTTTTTCATAAACAGATTAGAAAATCTATTGATTCTTCAAATTTTGATAAATCATTGATTCGTCTGGTGTCTAAAATAGAAAATATATGATTTATTTCATTTTCTTATCTTATTTTACCAGATCGAAAATCTTTTGTGTTCAAAACTGGAATTTCTAGACCCAATGTCACATTCAGTAAAGATTTATGATACATGTATAGGATGTACCCAATGTGTTCGAGCTTGCCCCACGGATGTATTGGAAATGATACCTTGGGACGGATGTAAAGCTAAGCAAATTGCTTCTGCGCCAAGAACCGAGGATTGTGTAGGTTGTAAAAGATGTGAATCCGCTTGTCCAACGGATTTTTTGAGTGTCCGTGTTTATTTATGGCATGAAACAACTCGCAGCATGGGTCTTTCTTATTGATATGTGACAAAAAACTCCACTTGAATCATTTGATTCCTCTTTACCGATAAAACCCCGTGCTCGGGAGAAGAATAATCTATATTTCTTTTCTCGAGTACGGACTCTTCTGGTCTAATTTTATCTTGTCTTTATCACGAGTTATTTTCCTTGGTTAACAATACTTCTTGTTTTGCCTATATTCGGGGGTTCTTCAATTTTCTTTTTTCCTCATAGGGGAAATAAGGTTATAGGTGGTATACTCTATGTATATGTATCCTAGAGCTCCTTCTAATGACCTATGTATTTTGTTATCATTTCCAATTGGACGATCCATTAATCCAATCGAAGGAAGATTATAAATGGATCAATCTTTTTGATTTTCACTGGAGACTGGGAACCGATGGACTTTCCATAGGACCCATTTTACTGACAGGATTTATCACTACTTTAGCTACTTTAGCAGCTTGGCCAGTTACTCGAAATCCGCGATTATTCTATTTCTTGATGTTAGCAATGTATAGTGGCCAAATAGGATCATTTTCTTCTCGAGACCTTTTACTTTTTTTCATCATGTGGGAATTAGAATTAATTCCTGTTTACTTACTTTTATCCATGTGGGGAGGAAAAAAACGCCTGTACTCGGCTACAAAGTTTATTTTGTGTACTGCCGGAGGTTCCATTTTTCTCTTAATAGGAGTTCTAGGTATGGGTTTATATGGTTCCAATGAACCAACATTAGATTTAGAAAGATTAGCGAATCAATCGTATCCTGCAGCATTGGAAATAAGACTCTATTTTGGTTTTCTTATTGCTTATGCTCCGATGATACCCCTACATACATGGTTACCAGATACCCACGGGGAAGCACATTACAGTACATGTATGCTTTTAGCTGGAATATTATGAAAGATGGGAGCATATAGATTGATTCGGATCAATATGGAATTATTATCTCACGCTCATTCTAGATTATCTCCCTGGTTGGTTATAGTAAGAATAATACAAATCATTTATGCAGCGTCAACCTCTCTCGGTCAACGCAATTTAAAAAAACGTATTTCCTATTCTTCCGTATCTCACATGGGTTTCATAATTATAGGAATTGGTTTTTATCCTGATTTCGTTCTCCCGTTATCGGTTGACAAGGTACAAGTTCTATTATCTAATTCTTTTTATAGATACTAATTCTTTTTTTAGATTCCATACTAAATGAAAGAAATTTCATTAATTAGAAAGAAAGTCTTAGAATTCTTTGACTTTCCTATTTTCACGATTCTTCGTTGTACAATGAAGAAAAAAGGGAAGGGTGAATTAGAATTTTAATGAGATACATCTAAAGTTTTTGAGAACCTTTTAAATAGAGGAATTATTCAAATGGTTCTCAAAAACTCGCACAAATTTTCATTGCATTTTGTATCAGACGATTTTTTTATGTATTCTTCATGTATTTTCTTTTATTCAATTAGATATTCATTGGAATGAACCATAACTATGGAACCCGATTCCTAATAGATTGATCCCAAAAAAGCATATCCAAATTAGGAGAAATCCTATAGAAGCTACAAATGCCGAATTTGTCCCTTGATCTTGCAATTTTGTATTGGTTCTAGTATGTAAATAAATTGCAAATATGGTCCAAGTAATAAATGCCCAAGTTTCCTTAGGGTCCCAATTCCAATAAGAACCCCATGCTTCATTAGCCCATACTGCTCCAGAAAGAATGCCTATGGTTAAAAAGGTAAACCCCAAACTAATGACACGATAACTCCAATAATCCAAACGCTGAATAAATTGATATTTGTAAAAATTTTGAAATGAGAATAAAGAAGTATTTTTTAATACACTTCCTTTTTGGTTCAAATATTCCATATCACCAAAGAAAAACGACTTCCTTAAACTGAAAAAATTATTGTTTTTCAAAAAAGAATCAATTCTTTTTTGAAATGTAATCACTATAAGAGCAACTGATAATAACGATCCGCATAAAAGAGCTGCATAACTCAATAGCATCATACTGACATGCATCATTAACCACTGAGATTGTAGAGCAGGTACTAATATTGCGGGTTGATGCATTTCAGTTGAAAGACCTGACGTGGCGAAACCTTGGGTAAAAATGGCACTTGGTGCAGTTATTGCGCTTAAATCATTTTTATGATTCCCAAGATACGGAATCATATGAATAATGGATAAACTCCACGAAAGGAAGATTAATGATTCGTATAAATTACTTAAGGGAAAATGTCCCGAAGAAATCCAACGAATAACTAAAAACCCTGTTATAGAAAAAAAAGTAGCTATCATCCCTTTTTCTGACGAATTATGTAATCCTTCGATTTCGTAGACTAATAAGTTCATCAAATGAATAAGAATCACAATTGAGATGATCGAAAAGGAAATATGAGTTAATATATGTTCTAAGGTTGCAAATATCATAAAGAAGAGTCCTTTTGAAATAATTGAAATCGGGGAGGGGATGAAATAGAATCTAAAAGAGACTATTTTAAATATTCTCTTTTAGATTCTATTAGATCTATTGTGTCTATATTATTAATATGAATAATTCTTTATGCCGCCACTCGGACTCGAACCGAGATGCTCTAGCACTGCTTCCTAAGAGCAGCGTGTCTACCAATTTCACCATGGCGGCTTACCTTAAATATTCATTTAATATATAATAATTTAATATATATAATAGGAAATTCATGTTGAATTGTCGATATTCAATAGAGTTTAGGAAACAATGAAGAAAGATGCATTTCCATTCATCTGGAAATGTTGAATATAAAGAAAATATCAAGAATACTTAATTAGTATCTTCGTAAATTCAGTTTGAATAATCAACTTTTCCGTACTAGAAACTAGAAACCTAGCTCTAGTTTATCCAGAAGAGTCAGAAATCAATAGTTTCGTTCTCAGTCGGGGTATAAAATTCATAATCTTTTCTAACGATTTTGAGATCCAACACCTTAGTATAAAGTAGAATGAAATATTCAGATTCTTCCTTGTCTATCGTAATTGTGCTTTTCAAAATAGAAAAGCACAATTCATAGGAAAGAAAACACCATCTCACGAATTGAATATCAATAAATAGAAATTGAAATAAAATAAATAGAATAAAATAGAACTTAAACAATAAAAAGAAGAAAATAACTAAAATAGAATAAAAATAGAAATAGAAATATATAAAGACTATAAAAAATCTAAAAATAAAAAAAGGATAAAAAAGAAGAAAATACACAATACTGAGTACTTTGAATCAAGTAGACAGAAAGATTCTTCTTTTTCATATTACCTAGCTCTAACTAATAGGAGAAGTTAAATACAAATACAATTTAGTAAAATGAAATCATTTGTCTTACAATTCAAAAATGGAAATTTGGAAGTTCTTTGAAACATGTCAATTAAGATTTTTCCAAGACTTTTTTTTGTCGCACAAAAAAACTTTTTGACTGTCCGGTGGAAACAGATTTAGCTAAAGAAAAAGCTTTTACTGCCTCTAAAGATCCTTTTTTTTTCCAAAGATTTCTACGAATATGCTTTTTTGACATAGAAGTACGTTTTTTTGGAACTGCCATTTCAAGGGTAGGTAACTCCTTTTTATCGTTGTATGTGAAAGACATATATTGGTCGAAATAAATTACTCTTTCTTAGTCATTATCTATACTTAATACTTAATTCCCTAAATTTCAAAAATCCCTCAATAATATCATAATCATAACATACAAATAGAAAAAAATACTAAAATAAAAGAAAGATATTCTAAAAGGATTCTATTTTAATAGACAAATATCTTTCTATTTTCTATCTTCATTCTGATATTTGCATAATGTAATAATCATGTACGTTTTTTAGATTTATTGTTTTCTAAAGGAATATATACAAAAAGAATATACAAAATTCAAGTAATTGAGTAATATTCATATTTAAAATTCAGAATAGTAATAAAAAATCTCTTTTTTTCTATATTTTTAAGTTAATTAATAATTTTGAGATTTTTTGCTTCTATGAGTTTTTCCAATGCTTCAATGTTGGGATTAGTTACTAGTTCAAATTTGATACAAATTTCTCTTTTTTGGGAACTAGTGGGAATGTGTTCGTATTTCTTGATAGGCTTTTGGTTCACACGACCCGTTGCAGCAAGTGCTTGTCAAAAAGCTTTTGTCACTAATCTCCTATACGATTTTGGTTTCTTATTAGGAATCTTAGGATTTTATTGGATAACTGGTAGTTTCGAATTTCGGGATTTGTTCCAAATAGTGAATACCTTGATCCATAATAATGGGTTCTTTCTTTGCTACTTTATGTGCCTTTTTCTTCTTTGTTGGTGCAGTTGCTAAATCCGCACAATTCCCCCTTCACGTATGGTTACCTGATGCCATGGAAGGCCCCACTCCTATTTTTGCTCTTATACACGCTGCTACTATGGTCGCAGCAGGAATTTTTCTTGTAGCTCGGCTTCTTCCTCTTTTCATAGTTCTTCCTCTTTTCATAGTTATACCTGACATAATGAATCTCATTTGTTTAGTATGTCTAATAACAGTACTGTTAGGAGCTACTTTAGCTCTTGCCCAAAATTCAAAGAAGTTTAGCTTCTTCTACAATGTCTCAATTGGGTTAGATTATGTTAGCTCTAGGTATAGGTTCTTATCGAGCTGCTTTCTTTCATTTGATCACCCATGCCTATTCTAAAGCTTTCTTGTTTTTGGGATCCGGATCCATTATTCATTCAATGGAACCTATTGTTGGATATTCACCAGAGAAAAGTCAGAATATGGTTCTTATGGGAGGTTTAACAAAATATGTTCCAATTACAAAAACTACTTTTTTTTTAGGTACACTTTCTCTTTGTGGTATTCCGCCTCTTTCTTGTTTTTTGTCCAAAGATGAAATTCTTCACGATAGTTGGTTTTACTCACCAATTTTCGCACTAATAGCTTGGTTCACAACAGGATTCACCGCATTTTAGATGTTTAGGATGTACTTACTTACCTTTGATGGGTCTTTATTCATTTTCCAGAAGAAATGAAACAAAAGATACGGTAGAACTAGGACAGTTATTGTATGAGGTCTACCCAATGCTAGATGCAGAGGCGCATAATAGATCGATATGAACATCATGAGCTGTCCCGCAATAAAACCAGTTGTTGCTGATACCTCCTTCTCGGTTTCTTCTTCCATAACCCGAGCTCGGAGAAGGAAGAGATAAGAGGGCCCTATGGAGAATGTGGTCAGAAATCCATAATAGAGCCCGACCACAACGACCGAATTTAGTATCTTCATGCATAAGGATAATGGATTACCTAGTAGAAAAGATTTAAAAATCATCACAAACCTCCCCTTTTTCTTTTCTATTGCAATTTCTCGATTATTATATGATGATTCCTTCACTTTCCATATCTATATAGATAGAAACAGATATACTATAAATCTATAAATGACATCTCTTATGTCAATGACACAAAAGGGATATGAAATGAATGGAATTGGGATATAGATGGAATATAATGAAATAGAGCCACATTGAGGTTCCCTATGAAATGAGGCATGGAACGGAGCCACTACGAAGAAGTTCCTGGAGTTACGAAGGAAGCTTCGGACTCATATTGTTCATGGGTTGAGAACGGGAGTTGAACTCTAGGAGGTCGAATCTCCCGTTGTTCCTCAGTAGCTCAGTGGTAGAGCGGTT